GTGACTGATTTGATCAGTGAATATTCGATTCTTCCTTAAACTTAGAATCGATTCACAAGAATTCTTCAATTTTGCATATAACATATATGAATCTTTCTTTGATATTTTATTACGTATATGTACGTATATGGGTTCATCCTTTCTAGAGTTTAAATAGAAGGATTCCTCGATCAACGCAGTCAACTCTATTCGTTAGAACAGCTTCCATTGAGTCTCTGCACCTATCCTTTTTTATTCTTGCTTTCTGAACCCTTTATTTGATTTTGATTTGTTTTCTAAAAACAGGATTTGGCTCAGGATTGCCCATTTTTAATTCCAGGGTTTCTCTGAATTTGAAAGTTATCACTTAGTATGTTTCCATACCAAGGCTCAATCCAATCAAGTCCGTAGCGTCTACCAATTTCGCCATATCCCCTCTTTTTTGTTTTGAGACTAGGATCTCGTTGGGATGCCGTCCCTTTCTTTATGTTCATTTATTCTGGAACCGTTTACGTTGAATTCTTTAGATATGCAAGATATGGATTTCTATATAGAAAAAGTGTCTCTGTCTCCTCCTATTTGTTTGATTTCTTGTCTATTTTCTTTCAGATATCGGAGGACCTTTTTTGTATTTAGTCCAATCAAAAATGATTCTATCATTGATGTATCCGCAATTCAATATGGATGGATATATACCCCATATATATGCGTCTCTTACTCTTTTTTTTTACCTCGATATTTGGAATACTCAAACGGTCGATTCTTTTTTCGCCTTATCCCCCGCCCTTTTGAATGAACACAGAGGAATGTCTCAATATCATTATATTTAATCTGGATTGTATCCTTATCCTTACTTAATCTTTATCCTTATCTTTTCCTTAGGGTCGCCCTTGTCCTTGTATATTGTATAATAAAATTAGAATAGAGAGTTATTCTACTATAATTTTAAGTACTATAACTAATCATTCTATTATAAATTTATAAATAATAATAGTATTTCAATTGAAATTGATTGTTATTGTTATATAGTTAGAACTATTACATATTCTTTATGTTACATATTATATTTTCTTTATGTTACATAATAGTAGATTCATTATACTATAATGAATTATTAATATGCAATAGCTAAAGTAGTTTACTAAAGTCCTATGCACAATTTATTTTATGCGAGCCCGCTTAGCTCAGAGGTTAGAGCATCGCATTTGTAATGCGATGGTCATCGGTTCGATTCCGATAGCCGGCTTTGTCTATTTGTTCTTTTTTTTTTTACTTTTATATTACATAATTAATCATAATTAATAAGGCCTCCTTGAAGAAATATTGAAACTTGAAGGAATATTGAAAAGACTTCTTACCCCCTCTCCAAGGAAAGAATCACTGATCCATTATGGCGTAAGAACTTCCAACTATGAATAAAAAATGGATTGGAGCAATTAGATCTCTACCAAACAAATCAGAAAAAGTATATATAACTTCTTATATATATACAAAATTGGATATTGATTGATACAATTCATCTCATTCTTCTTTGTAATACATCAATACATCAGTAGATTTAGCTTCGTTTATGGTTTAGTTCAGTCTTAATTTAGGTTTATTCTGTAATAAAATTTTTTTTCAATAAAATAGGGAGTCTTTATGTCTCGTTACCGAGGGCCTCGTTTCAAAAAAATACGCCGGCTGGGTGTTTTACCGGGACTTACTAGTAAAAGGCCGACACCCGGAAGTGATCTTAGAAATCAATCGCGCTTCGGAAAAAGATCTCAATATCGTATTCGTCTAGAAGAAAAACAAAAATTGCGTTTTCATTATGGTCTGACAGAGAGACAATTACTTAAATACGTTCATATCGCTGGAAAAGCCAAAGGGTCAACAGGCCAGGTTTTACTACAATTACTTGAAATGCGTTTGGATAACATCCTTTTTCGATTAGGTATGGCTTCGACCATTCCTGGAGCCCGACAATTAGTTAACCATAGGCATATTTTGGTTAATGGTCGTATAGTAGATATACCAAGTTATCGATGCAAAGCCCGAGATATTATTACTACAAGGGATGAACAAAAATCCAGAGCTCTGATTCAAAATTATCTTGATTCATCCCCCCATGAGGAATTGCCAAAACATTTGACTCTTCACTCATCCCAATATAAAGGATCAGTCAATCAAATAATAGATAGTAAGTGGGTCGGTTTGAAAATAAATGAGTTGCTAGTCGTAGAATATTATTCCCGCCAGACTTGAACCTAACTAAAATAACAAAAAACAAGGGTTCGGGGAATTTAGCCCCTTTTTGGGGGAGTAAATCGACCTAAGGTAAAGGAGCTTAATCTGGATTTTTCTCCCATTCATGTATCATAAATGGATCGAGGGGATATTGTTATGCCTTGGCTACTATTTCCAATATTTTATGTACCACAGCAATTCAATTCCAATTAGGAATATACAATCTAATCTCTATTAAAGAAAATTCTAACTGTTGGTGGTATCCATTGTTGTTATTTTATTTGATACATTG